GTCGTTGTAGCTTATTTTTATAAAGCACGGCACTGAAGATGCTGAGATGAGGAACAGAAAAACCTCCGCAGACAACAGTTTTGGTCCTGAGCTAACCGTTCTTTTTTATTAAGATTATACATGCAAGCCTCAGCACACCAGTGAAAATGCCCACAACCCCTTAAAAGACATATTGGAGCTGGCATCAGGCACTACATTCAAGCCCATAACGCCTTGCTACGCCACACCCCCACGGGTAAATCAGCAGTAATAAACATTGGGCTATAAGTGAAAACTTGACCCAACTATAATATATTAGGGCTGGTCAATTTCGTGCCAGCCACCGCGGTTACACGAAAGGCCCAAAATAACGGCTAACGGCGTAAAATGTGACTAGAGATTTTATAACATTAAAAATATTATAAACCTATAACCTAGTTGTAAAACACTTAGATATTAAAGGAAAACCAACACACATATTCTTAATATTATATTCTTGACCACACGAAAGCTTAGAAACAAACTAGGATTAGATACCCTACTATGCTAAGCCCTTAACATTGATAGCATTATACAACCTTTCCGCCAGAGGACTACAAGTGAAAAACTTAAAACTCAAAGGACTTGACGGTGTCCCATACCGACCTAGAGGAGCCTGTCCTATAATCGATACTCCCCGCTCCACCCAACCCCAACTAGCATATCTCAGCCTATATACCGCCGTCGATCAGCCTACCCTATGAAGGTCCAACAGTAGACACAATAGCCATGTCGCTAATACGTCAGGTCAAGGTGTAGCAAATGTTGTGGAAGCGATTGGCTACATTTTTTATTTTAAAAAATACGAAAAATACCATGAAACAGTATATGAAGGTGAATTTAGTAGTAAAATAAACAAGAGTGTTTATTTTAACAACGCTCTGGGACGCGTACACACCGCCCGTCACCCTCCTCGACTAACCAAACCTTACCCTTTATAAATCAACAGAAGTTAAAATAGAGGAGGCAAGTCGTAACATGGTAAGCGTACCGGAAGGTGTGCTTGGATTAACAAAAAGTAGCTTACAAAAGCACCTGGCTTACAACCAGAAGATGCCGTATTGACTTCGGCCTTTTTGAGCCCAAAAACTCAACCGACCTAACACCCAAAACCCCACTCACTCTTTAACCAAAACATTTACCCCGGCCAGTAAATGAGATTAAACACCAACAACCGGCCCCTTAAGTACCGCAAGGGAACAATGAAAGAATAATGAAAAACTTTAAGCGCAACACAGCAAAGATATACCCCTGTACCTCCTGCATCATGGTTTAGCAAAACCCTTCAGACAAAGAGAACCTTTAGCCTGCCCCCCCGAAACCAAACGAGCTATTTTCAAGCAGCTGTCAACCCCCAGAGCGCACCCGTCCCTGTAGCAAAAGGGTGGGAAGACTTGAAAATAGAGGCAAAAAGCCAACCGAGCTTGGTGATAGCTGGCTACTCAACAAAAGAATTTAAGTTCAACTTTAGGCACTTATGAGCCAATCATTCAATCAACTCACTTCCCATAAACCTAAAGAAAATCAATGGGGGTACAGCCCCATTGAACCGGGATACAGCCCGAATTGAGAGAACCCCCCCCCCTTTTTTTTCCTGTAGACTTCAAAGCAGCCACCAAAGAATCGCGTTATAGCATATTTACCAAACAATTCTAACAACTTAATAACCCTCCTACTTACAACGAGTTATTCTATACTACTATAGAAATACCAATGCTAAAATTAGTAATAAGAAACACTTATTTCTCTCTGCACCCCCTTAAATCAGACTAGAAAAACTACTGATAATTAACAAACTAAAAACAAACACCACCTATCTAGCCAAAATGTTACTAAAAACTTGTTACCCCAACACAGGTGTGCAAAAAAGAAAGACGAAATCCCGTAAAAGGAACTCGGCAAAACTTAATCCCAACTGTTTACCAAAAACATAGCCTTTAGCCCACTAAGTATTAAAGGTCTCGCCTGCCCAGTGACTCTTTAAACGGCCGCGGTATCCTAACCGTGCAAAGGTAGCATAATCACTTGTCCCTTAAATAGGGACTGGAATGAATGGCTAAATGAGGATTAAACTGTCTCTTACGGGTTGGTCAATGAAATTGATTTTCCAGTACAAAAGCTGGAATAAACACATAAGACGAGAAGACCCTGTGGAGCTTCAAAACCAAGTTCATTAAAACAATGCTCCTTGGATTTTTAGTTGGGGCGACTTTGGAGTATAAAAAACCCTCCAAAACATATTAAACCTATAATATTAAGAACAACAAATCAAAAACCACAAAAGACCCAGCAATCAGCCCTAATGTTGTCTGATCAATGAACCAAGTTACCCCAGGGATAACAGCGCCATCCCCTTCTAGAGTCCTTATCGACAAGGGGGTTTACGACCTCGATGTTGGATCAGGACACCCCAACGGTGCAGCCGCCATTAAAGGTTCGTTTGTTCAACGATTAAAGTCCTACGTGATCTGAGTTCAGACCGGAGAAATCCAGGTCGGTTTCTATCTATGTAGCACTATCTTCAGTACGAAAGGACCAAGATAGTAGGACCTATACCAAAAGAACGTCCCAACTAAAACTACTGAGAAACCCTAAAGTAGCAAACATGCCTACCCCCTAAACCAAAATTAGGTTTATTAAGGTGGCAGAGTCAAGTAATGCAAAAGACCTAAAATCTTTCTACAGGGAAGCAAGTTCCCTTCTTAATAGTGCACAAACTTATATGCTATATTATTAACCCCATCATATATATCATCCCCATCCTCATTGCTGTAGCATTTTTAACCCTGCTAGAACGAAAGATCTTAGGATATATACAACTACGAAAAGGCCCGAACATAGTAGGACCATTAGGAGTTCTACAGCCCATTGCCGATGGAATTAAACTATTTATCAAAGAGCCAATCCGCCCAACACATGCCTCCCCTATATTATTTATTTTAGCCCCAGCCTTAGCCCTTCTACTAGCCCTCATAATATGAACCCCTATACCTCTACCACACCCCTTAGCAGACATAAACCTAGGCCTCCTTCTTCTACTAGCCCTATCCAGTATAATAGTATATACAATTTTATGATCAGGATGAGCATCCAACTCAAAGTATGCCTTAATAGGAGCCCTACGAGCCATTGCACAAACAATTTCATATGAGGTAACCCTAGGCATTATCCTACTTTCAATTATTATATTAACTGGTGCCTTCACAATGCACACACTCATTATTACACAAGAACACATCTGATTAATTTTACCAACCTGACCCCTCGCAATAATATGATTTGTATCTACCCTAGCAGAAACAAACCGCGCACCATTTGATTTAACCGAAGGTGAATCCGAACTTGTCTCAGGTTTTAATGTCGAATACGCAGCCGGACCATTCGCACTATTCTTTCTAGCTGAATATATAAACATTTTAATAATAAATACACTCTCATGCATCTTATTCTTTAGCCCCACCATAACTACACAAACAGAACTATTTACAATTGACTTAATAACAAAAACAGTCCTACTAACCATGGTATTTTTATGAGCTCGAGCCTCATACCCCCGATTCCGCTACGACCAACTAATACACCTACTATGAAAACAATTTTTACCTGCGACACTAGCACTATACCTATGATATATTTCACTTCCAATCTCTCTATCAGGACTCCCACCACTAAACTAATTTCCAGGACGTGTGCCCGAGAATCTAGGGGTTACTTTGATAGAGTAAATTACAGGGACTTATACTCCCTCACCTCCTTTAAAAGAATGGGATTCGAACCCACACCTGAGACTCCAAAACCCTCTGTACTACCACTATACTACCTTCTAGTAAAGTCAGCTAATTAAGCTATTGGGCCCATACCCCAAATATGTTGGTTAAACCCCTCCTTTACTAATGAACCCTTATATCTTATCCCTTTTAATTTCTAATCTAGCCCTTGGGACAATTATTACTGCAGCCAGTTATCACTGGTTTCTAGCCTGGGTTGGATTAGAACTTAACACCCTAGCTATTATCCCAATTTTAGCCAAACGACACCATCCACGAGCCACTGAAGCCGCAACAAAATACTTTATTATTCAAGCAACAGCCTCATCTATTATTTTATTTTCAAGCACCATTAATGCCTGACACACCGGAACCTGAGACATTACTCAACTCACCACATTTCCAACACCTATTATACTAACCATTGCCCTCGCAATAAAACTGGGCCTAGTTCCAATACACTTCTGACTTCCAGAAGTCATACAAGGCACCGATATAATAACCGCTTTAATTATCGCAACATGACAGAAACTACCACCAATTTCACTACTGTGTATAATTATTAATCAACTCCCAACTATACTCTTATTAACCTTGGCTGCCCTTTCTACCTTAATTGCAGGATGATCAGGACTAAACCAAACTCAATTACGAAAAATTATAGCCTTCTCATCTATTGGACATTTAGGTTGAATAGCCGCTATCGCAGCTATATCCCAAAAACTTCTTATTTTTACCCTAATAACATATCTACTAATGACCACCTCCATATTCCTAATTCTCATTAATCTAACAGCAAAAACTACTAAAGACCTAGGAACAATATGAACAACCTCCCCAACACTTTCCACAACTGCACTTACCACCCTCATAGCATTAGGCGGACTTCCCCCACTAACCGGCTTCCTACCTAAATGATTAATTTTACAAGAACTAACAACTAATCACCTCATCCCACTAGCTACCACACTTGCCCTCGCTTCACTTCTAAGCCTCATATTCTATATACGCCTAACCTATATCACAACACTAACCACCACCCCAAACACAACTACCAACACAATAAAATGACGATTTAAACCCACAAAACCAATTTACCCAACCCCAATAATCATTACAATACTCTTCCTAATCCCCATTTTACCATTGATTTATGCCTAGAAGCTTAGGTTACTTATCAAACCAGAAGCCTTCAAAGCCTCAAACAGGGTCTAAAACCCCCTAGCTTCTGCCTAAGACCTGTATAATTTTAATATACATCTTCTGAATGCAAATCAAACACTTTAATTAAGCTAAGGCCTAACTAGATAGGCAGGCCTCGATCCTGCGAAACTTTAGTTAACAGCTAAAAACCCAACCCAGCGGGCTTCTATCCGTCTACTTCCCCCGTTAGAAAAAAAACGGGGGAAGCCCCGGCACCTTTATGGTGCTTCTCCAAACTTGCATTTTGGCGTAAAACACCACGAAGCTCTATCTGATAGGAGGAGGAGTCAAACCCCCATTTGAAGGTTTACAGCCCCCCGTCTAATCATTCAACCATCCTACCTGTGTCATTAATTCGTTGATTATTTTCAACAAACCATAAGGATATCGGCACTTTATACCTGCTATTTGGTGCCTGAGCCGGCATAGTCGGCACAGCCCTCAGCCTTCTTATTCGAACAGAGTTAAGTCAACCAGGCACCCTTCTTGGGGATGATCAGGTCTACAATGTTATTGTCACAGCCCATGCCTTTGTTATAATTTTTTTTCTAGTTATACCTGTAATAATTGGCGGGTTTGGAAACTGATTGGTTCCATTAATAATTGGCGCCCCTGATATGGCATTTCCTCGAATAAACAACATAAGCTTCTGACTACTCCCTCCCTCCCTCCTTCTACTTTTATCATCATCAGGTATTGAGGCTGGTGCTGGCACTGGCTGAACTGTATATCCTCCGTTAGCCGGAAACTTAGCCCACGCAGGAGCATCTGTAGATTTAACAATCTTTTCACTTCATTTAGCTGGAGTCTCCTCAATTTTAGGCGCAATCAACTTTATCACCACCTGCATTAACATGAAACCTCCAAATATAACCCAATATCAAACCCCCTTATTCGTCTGATCAGTCCTAATTACAGCTGTTCTCCTCCTCCTTTCTCTCCCAGTATTAGCTGCAGGAATTACAATATTATTAACCGACCGAAACTTAAATACTTCATTTTTTGACCCGGCAGGAGGAGGAGACCCAATTCTCTACCAACACCTATTCTGATTCTTTGGTCACCCAGAAGTATATATTCTTATTCTCCCTGGCTTTGGCATAATCTCCCACATCGTTACCTATTATGCAGGAAAAAAAGAACCCTTTGGCTACATAGGAATGGTGTGAGCCATAATATCCATCGGCTTCCTGGGTTTTATTGTATGAGCCCACCATATGTTTACAGTTGGCATAGACGTTGATACTCGGGCCTATTTTACCTCAGCCACAATAATTATTGCCATTCCCACTGGAGTAAAAGTATTTAGCTGACTTGCAACTCTCCACGGAGGAACAATCAAATGAGACGCCGCTATACTCTGGGCTTTGGGTTTTATCTTTCTGTTTACAGTTGGCGGTCTTACTGGCATTATTTTAGCCAACTCCTCATTAGACATTGTTCTCCATGATACCTACTATGTAGTTGCCCACTTTCACTACGTCCTATCAATAGGAGCTGTATTTGCAATTATGGCCGGCTTTGTCCATTGATTCCCACTTTTCACAGGTTATACTCTACACACCTCATGAACTAAGGTTCAATTTGGCGTAATATTTACAGGGGTTAACATAACATTCTTTCCACAACACTTCCTCGGACTAGCAGGTATACCTCGACGCTACTCCGACTACCCAGACGCATACACACTTTGAAATACTATCTCCTCAATTGGCTCTTTGATCTCATTAACAGCCGTAGTAATTTTAATATTTATTATTTGAGAAGCACTATCAGCTAAACGTGAAGTACTAGCCCTAGAATTAACAGATACAAACTTAGAGTGACTTCATGGTTGCCCACCCCCATATCACACCTATGAAGAACCTACTTATGTACAAACCTCAAGGGAGGGGGGACTCGAACCACCTCTAACTGGTTTCAAGCCAATCACACAACCTCCTATGTTTCTCCCCTTATAAGGTTCTAGTAAACAAATTACATAGCTCTGTCAGTGCTAAATTATAGGTTGTTAAGCCTGTGAACCTTAGTGGCACACCCAGCACAACTAGGCTTCCAAAATGCAGCCTCCCCCATCATAGAGGAGCTTCTTCATTTCCACGATCACGCATTAATAATTGTCTTCCTAATTAGTGCTTTAGTACTTTATATTATTAGTCTTATATTATCAACAAAACTCACACACACTAATGTTATAGACGCCCAAGAAGTAGAAATAGTCTGAACCATCCTTCCTGCAATTATCCTAATCCTAATTGCACTCCCCTCTCTCCAAATTCTCTACTTAATAGACGAAATTAATAACCCACATTTAACCATTAAAGCTATCGGCCACCAATGATACTGAAGCTACGAATATACAGACTATGAAAATCTGCTATTTGACTCATACATAATCCCAACATCTGACCTTTATCCTGGAGGCTTCCGCCTACTAGAAGTAGACCATCGAGTCGTAGTCCCAATAGAGTCCCCTATCCGAGTCCTAATCTCAGCAGAAGACGTTCTACACTCATGGGCAATCCCTGCACTTGGGATTAAAACAGATGCCGTCCCAGGACGTTTAAACCAAACTACTATAATTACATCACATCCCGGCCTATTTTATGGTCAATGCTCAGAGATTTGCGGGTCAAATCATAGTTTTATACCCATCGTAATTGAATCTACACCCCTAAAACACTTCGAAACCTGATCTAAAATAATAATAACCTCATCACTAAGAAGCTAACATACAGCACTAGCCTTTTAAGCTAGAGAGGGAAACTCGCTTCCCTTAGTGATATGCCCCAACTTAACCCAAACCCCTGATTCTTAATCTTTCTACTAGCCTGATTTACTCTTATTATATTATTTACAAAAACCCTAAACAATAGTCCACACCTCTCAACCCCACATTATAATAAACAACTCAACAAACACTTCTGAGCCTGACCATGACTTTAAGCTTCTTTGATCAATTCTGTATCCCAAGCCTCCTAGGAATCCCTTTAATTATCCTAACCTTGTTTTTTCCATTAATAATCTGATTCACAACCAACCGCCTCATCCAAAATCGATATTCAATTATACAATCCTCACTTCTTATCTATATAACAAAACAAATAATATTACCAATTAACATTTCAGGACACAAGTGAGCAAGTACCTTTATTACAATAATACTTATACTAATACTACTTAATACTCTGGGCCTTCTACCATATACTTTTACCCCTACCACACAACTCTCAATAAATATAGCTCTTGCTATGCCAGCTTGACTAATAACAGTTCTAATTGGACTACGAAATCAACCCACAACCTCATTAGGCCACCTCCTACCAGAGGGCACACCCATCTTGTTAATTCCTATGCTGATTTTAATCGAAACAGCTAGCTTACTCATCCGCCCAATTGCTCTAGGTGTACGACTAACAGCCAACCTAACAGCCGGACATCTACTAATTCAACTTACCTCAACGGCAGTACTTGCTCTCATAAACACCATAACCACTACCGCGATAATAACCTTAATTCTACTAATTCTATTATCATGCCTGGAAATAGCCGTTGCCTTAATCCAAGCATACGTCTTTGTTTTACTTTTAACACTTTACCTACAAGAAAACATCTAATGATCCATCAAACACACCCATTTCATATAGTAGACCCCAGCCCATGGCCTTTAACAGGGGCCATCGCAGCATTACTAATAACCTCCGGCCTAGCAGCCTGATTTCACTTCAACAATATGAATCTTATATATTTAGGTCTACTTATTCTGCTACTCACAATACAACAGTGGTGACGAGATATTATCCGTGAAGGGACATACCAGGGACACCATACAGCACCTGTACAAAAAGGCCTACGGTATGGTATAATTTTATTTATCACCTCAGAAGTCCTATTCTTTGCTGGCTTCTTCTGGGCTTTCTATCACTCAAGCCTAGCCCCAACCCCAGAACTAGGGAATCAATGACCACCAACCGGAATTCAACCATTAAATGCTTTTGAAGTTCCACTCTTAAATACTGCCGTCCTGCTTGCCTCCGGAGTAACAGTTACATGAGCACACCACGCCCTAATAGAAGGCAAACGAAAAGATGCCATTCAAGCACTAGCTTTAACAGTTGTACTTGGTCTATACTTTACAACCCTACAAGCCAATGAATATTATGAAACCTCCTTCACAATCTCAGATAGCGTCTACGGCGCTACATTCTTTGTAGCCACCGGATTTCACGGCCTCCACGTAATCATCGGATCAACCTTTCTCTTCACTTGCCTCATTCGACACACACTCTATCACTTCACAACAAATCATCACTTCGGATTTGAAGCAGCTGCCTGATATTGACACTTTGTAGATGTCGTATGACTTTTCTTGTATGTATCAATCTACTGATGAGGCTCGTACTTTTTTAATATAATAATTATAGGTGACTTCCAATCATCCAACCTCAGCACAAACCTGAGAAAAAGTAGTGAATCTTTTAATTATATTAACTATTACCCTCTTTATTTCAATCCTTCTTATAATTATTAGTTTTTGACTCCCACAGACACTACCGGATGCAGAAAAACTCTCCCCCTACGAATGTGGGTTTGACCCTCTTGGTTCCGCACGACTACCCTTCTCCATCCGATTTTTTCTAGTAGCCATTTTATTTCTTCTTTTTGACCTAGAAATTGCCCTCTTACTCCCAACCCCGTGAGCAACTAACTCTCCACAACCTATAATAACAATCCTATGAACATCAACAATTGTTGCTCTTTTAACCACCGGCCTTATTTATGAGTGACTACAAGGCGGCCTAGATTGGGCTGAATAAGGGGTTAGTCTAACAAAGACCACTAATTTCGACTTAGTTAATTCTGACCATATCAGAACCCCTAATATGTCAACAATTCTCTTCTTATTAAATACCTCATTCTTACTAGGCCTATTAGGCCTATCCCTTCACCGAACCCACCTTATATCCATTCTAATTTGTATTGAAGGCATAATACTGATTATTTATTTAATAATAGCAATACTTATCTCTACTACAAATACCCCCACTACTGCTATTTTACCCCTCTTGCTCCTAGCACTATCTGCCTGCGAAGCCAGCTCGGGCCTTGCCCTCCTTGTTGCCACTTCCCGAACACACGGAACAGACCACATAAAAATCCTAAACCTACTAAAATGTTAAAAATCATTATCCCAACAGCCTCTATAATCCCCTCAGCTCTTCTACTTAGCCCAAAAATCCTCTTCCCAACCCTAGTTGGATATTCAATATTATTAGCCCTTTGTAGTCTTACACTGTTTAATCATCCCTTAACCCTAAAAATTATTGTTACAACTTCCCAATTTATCATTGACCCAATCTCTGCACCCCTTGTTATTCTCTCCTGCTGATTACTTCCACTAATAGTCCTAGCTAGTCAAAACCACTTAAAAGCTGAACCACTAAATCGAAAACGCATATTTTTAATAATGCTAATAATATTACAAACAACCCTTATTATAACCTTTACCGCCTCAGAGCTTATTATATTTTATGTTTTATTTGAAACTACTTTAATTCCGACCCTAATTATTATTACACGTTGGGGTAATCAAGCCGAACGATTAAACGCGGGCCTATACTTCCTATTTTATACTCTAACAAGCACTTTACCCTTATTAATTGCACTACTATACCTGAACAATAAATACTTACACACTTCAATAGAACTCTTCTTCCTTAAACAACCAGAACTGCTCCCAACAAACTCAAGCCCCATATTTTGACTTGCCTGTCTCCTAGCATTTATAGTTAAACTACCCCTATATGGCTTACATCTTTGACTCCCAAAAGCCCACGTGGAGGCCCCTATTGCCGGATCAATGGTTCTAGCCGCAATTTTATTAAAACTAGGAGGATACGGCTTAATCCGTATTTCCTCTGTATTAAATCCACACCCATCAGCACTTGTCTTCCCTATTATAATCTTAGCCCTGTGAGGTATCTTAATAGCTAGCTCAATCTGCCTACGACAAACAGATCTAAAAGCCCTCATCGCCTACTCCTCTGTAAGCCACATAGGCCTAGTAACTGCTGCAATCATTTTACAAACACCATGAGCCCTAAATGGAGCTGTTACCTTAATAGTTGCACACGGCCTAACATCCTCAGCCCTCTTTACCCTGGCAAACACCAATTATGAGCGCACGCACACACGCACCTTGCTCCTAGTTCGGGGTTTACAACTCGCCCTTCCATTAATATCGACCTGATGACTACTTATTAACCTAACCAACATAGCAATACCCCCCTCAGTTAATCTAGTCGGTGAACTTATAATTATCACTGCCTTATTCAACTGATCTTCACCTACCATTATTATTACCGGAGTTGGAACACTAATTACCGCCACTTACTCCCTATTTATGTTTCTAATAACCCAACGAGGAGCCATTTCAACCCAATATCGTCTCCTCCCCCCCACCCACACCCGAGAACACCTTACCCTTATTTTACATCTACTTCCCCTAGGACTTCTTATACTAAAACCAACATTAATCTCAGGATTATTTACTTGTAAATATAGTTTACCCAAAACACTAGACTGTGACTCTAGAAACAGAAGCTATTATCTTCTTATTTACCAAGAGGTGTATATAAACAATTAGAGCTGCTAACTCAAATAGCTAAGGATAAAACCCTCAGGCCTCTTACTTCTATAGGAAAATAGTAATCCATTGGTTTTAGGTACCAACAGCCTTGGTGCAACTCCAAGTAAAAGTAATCGTGCACGATCTCCTCCTACATTCAACCATATTGACCGTCCTGTTTATCCTTACACACCCCATTCTCACAACTATAAACCCAATTTCACTTGTAATAGGATGAAATATGCTTTACGCAAAAGCCGCCGTACAACTAGCTTTTAATATAAGTCTAATTCCTTTAGCCATTTTCATAAACTACGGTATAGAAGCCTCAACAACTAACCTCACTTGAACAAATATTGCAGGCATAGACATTGACATTAACCTCGTTCTAGATATATATTCCCTTACATTTATTCCAATTAGCCTATTTATCACATGGTCAATCCTCGAATTTGCTAACTGATACATATCATCAGACCCTCACATAAACCGATTCTTTAAGTACCTCTTAGTCTTTCTACTAGCTATATTATTACTAGTTACAGCCAACAACATGTTTCAACTATTCGTTGGATGGGAGAGTGTGGGAATTATGTCTTTCATATTAATTGGCTGATGGTTTGCTCGCCCTGACGCAAATACCGCAGCCCTTCAAGCTATTATCTTTAACCGCGTAGGGGACGTAGGACTCATACTATCACTCGCCTGACTTGCAACATATTTAGCAACCTGAAACATCCAAGAAATGACCATTCAAATAAAAACCCCACCCCTCCTACCCCTCTTTGGCCTAATTCTTGCCTCCGCCGGCAAATCTGCTCAATTCGGACTACACCCATGACTCCCAGCAGCCATAGAAGGCCCAACACCAGTTTCAGCTCTCTTACACTCTAGCACTATAGTTGTAGCCGGCGTATTCTTATTAATTCGACTCCACCCCCTCCTAAAAAATAACGAAACAGCCCTAACCATTTGCCTCTGTCTAGGGGCCCTCACCACACTATTTACAGCCCTCTGTGCCCTAACACAAAATGATATTAAAAAAATTATTGCCTTCTCCACCTCCAGCCAACTTGGCCTAATAATAGTAACAATTGGCCTAAATCAACCCCAACTAGCTTTCCTCCACATCTCTACACATGCCTTTTTTAAAGCCATATTATTCTTATGCTCAGGTGCAATCATCCACAATTTAAATAATGAACAAGACATTCGAAAAATGGGGGGAATACAAAAAATATTACCAACTACAGCTACCTGTTTGACCATTGGAAACCTCGCCCTTACAGGAACCCCCTTCCTATCGGGCTTTTATTCAAAAGACACAATTATTGAAACAATAAACAACTCCCACTTGAACGCCTGAGCCCTTCTACTCACAATCTTTGCAACAATACTAACTGCTACTTATACTATACGAATAATTTTCTTCGTTCAACTAAACACACCACGAACAACAACATCAACCATAAATGAAAACCCCCCAACCCTTACTAATCCCCTTATTCGTCTCGCCATCGGAAGCCTTCTAACAGGCCTAATCCTAATAACTACTATTTTACCAACAAAACCAACCCCTACTACTATACCAACTACCATAAAACTATCTGCCATGATTGTCGCCATTCTTGGAGCACTCTTCGCCCTACAAATTGCAAAAAAAACAACCTGACTCAACACTACAAAACGATCTAAACACCACGACTTCTCTAGCCAACTAGGTTTCTTTAACCCTACCCTCCACCGCCTAATTCCACTTACCTCCCTATTCACAGGACAAACCTTAGCCCTCCACATTAATGATTTACTTTGACTAGAAAAAACTGGACCTAAAGGATTAGTCTCCTTAAGCCTTCCTACTATTAAAGCCAACACCTTAGCACAAAAAGGCCTAGTAAAACTCTACCTTTCAATTTTTATCATTACTTCAGCATGCTTCATTACACTACTTTGAACCTAACCGCACGAAGGCCCCCCCGCATTAATCCACGGGTTAACTCTAACACAACAAAAAGTGTTAACAACAACGCCCATCCACAAATTAATAAACCCCATCCACCTATACTGTATAATAATGACACACCACTTAAATCCACACGAACAACGGATAACCCCTCTGAATCTGCCCCACTAACCCCAAAACTAACAAATTCAACTTCACTAAACACTAATACCAAAAATAAGACCAACATAATATATCCACCAAAATAAGCCCCAACAACCCCCCACGACTCAGGAAACGGGTCCGCTGCCAAAGCAACAGAATAAGCAAAAACAACTAACATCCCGCCTAAATAGATTAATAACAAGACAAGTGACACAAAAGAGTCTCCTAATAAAATTAAAACACCACAACCTAAACTAGCAGCAACAACCAAACTTCCCGCCCCAAAATAAGGAGATGGATTAGATGCCACGCCAATTAAAGCAACAACCAAACCAACCATAAAAAACTCTACCAAATACATCACCATTCTAATTTGGCCTTTCACCAAAACCTGCGACTCGAAAAACCGCTGTTGTATTCAACTACTAAAACAGCTAATTAATGACACCCAATACACGAAAACATCACCCCATCCTCAAAATTATTAATAACTCCTTTATTGATCTTCCAACCCCTTCAAACATCTCTGCCTGATGAAACTTTGGGTCATTACTAGGACTATGCCTCATCATCCAAACCATCACAGGCCTGTTCCTAGCTATGCATTATACTGCAGACATCATATCAGCATTTTCATCTATTACTCACATCCACCGAGATGTCCAACATGGATGACTAATCCGCAACCTACACGCTAATGGTGCATCCATATTCTTCATCTGCATTTATCTTCACATTGGACGCGGCCTATATTATGGCTCCTATATCTACACTGAAACCTGAAACATTGGAGTTATTCTACTCCTCTTTGTAATAGCCACAGCCTTTATAGGCTACGTCCTACCCTGAGGTCAAATATCCTTCTGAGGGGCTACCGTCATCACTAATCTCCTCTCTGCAATACCTTATGTAGGCTCAACCCTTGTAGAGTGAATCTGAGGTGGATTTGCAATTGATAACGCAACCCTAACTCGATTCTTCACCCTTCACTTTATGTTTCCTTTTATTATTATAGGCATTTCAATAATTCATCTACTATTCCTTCATGAAACAGGCTCTAATAACCCAGCAGGCCTCAATTCTAATTCAGATAAAATTCCATTCCACCCCTACTACTCCTACAAAGATTTTTTAGGCGCCCTCATCATATTATTAACCCTTCTCCTCCTAGTTCTCTTTTCACCTAACCTCTTAGGAGACCCAGAAAATTTCTCCCCTGCAAACCCCCTCGTTACCCCCCCCCACATTAAACCAGAGTGGTACTTTCTCTTTGCCTACGCAATCCTTCGCTCTATCCCAAATAAACTAGGTGGTGTTTTAGCCCTCCTCTTCTCGATTCTAGTCCTTCTAGTTTTACCACTGACACACCTATCAAAACAACGCACCTTATCCTACCGCCCACTATCTCAAGTACTTTTCTGACTTTTAATTTCTGATATTATCATCTTAACCTGAATTGGAGGTCAACCAGTAGAACATCCATTCATTATTATTGGCCAACTGGCTTCTACATTTTACTTTCTAATTTTCCTTCTTTTTATACCCACTGTTGCCCTAATAGAAAACAAACTACTTAAATGATAACAAAGCCCTAGTAGCTTAAGTTCTAAAGCCTTGGTCTTGTAAACCAAAAATGAGATACGCCCCTCCTAGGCCAATCAAAAGAAGGGGTTCAAACCCCCGTCACCAGCCCCCAAAACCAGCATTTTCACTAAACTATCTTTTGTGCCTCTTACCTAGCCGCTAAATGCGGCTTTTTTGCCTCCAAACATCCAACAAATAACACAACTTTAACCTTCTAACCCCTGCTTCACTGCACTGGTTACCTAGCCGCTAAATGCGGCTTTTTTGCCTCCAAACATCCAACAAATAACACAACTTTAACCTTCTAACCCCTGCTTCACTATTATGTATATAGTGCATTAACTGAATTACCCCATGAAAAATTATATGTACATTATCCTATATATAAGACATAATATATATATGTATAATTATAGTGCATACTATTATATACCATACGACTATTATTTAGGTATTATATCCTATTTATCTGATTTAAGAACGTTATATATATATCGTGCATTACTGTACAAGCTCATGGATATCCATTGATCACTACCCTCCATAATCTTACATTCAGACATCACCTGCGATATTTCTCTTCAATACGACAGTGTATTTTATACTTGTTTGTCTATTAATCTGGCTTCTCACGTGAGAATCATCAACCCCTGTACGTTAAGCCCCCCTCCCTAGTCTCACGTCCATAACTTGAGGTTGCACCACCTTCTCACCTTTTCCAAGGCCTCTGGTTGTTAGGTCAGGACCATTCTACTCTCCATCACCACTTTCTCACCTTTTCCAAGGCCTCTGGTTAATGGGTTAGTTACCCTCGTACCCTTGCTCATAGCATAACTGGTTTTCCTGGCGGCTGGTATTTTTTATTTCTCTTTCCCTTCAGACCTCATCTCAAGTGCTCCTACCGATCCGGTTTCTAGTCTGGACTAACAGTGCAATGGACTTCGCGCAAGTATACCTATATGGTATTATTCTTTTAATGCTTGGTAGACATATTTTTTAACACCAACGAATCAAACCTGAAAAAGTTCACAAAAATTTTCACAAATTTTAGCAAAACTTTTAAAAATTTTTCCCAAAACCTTCTAACACAATTCCTTACCCACCCTTACCCGTGTCCCACGCTCATTACAAAAAAACAAAAAATTTAACAAAAAATATTCTAGAACAAATAATTTAAAAACAACAATAAATTTTACCATATATATTAAAATTTAATTAAAATAAAATACATTTTTTTTATGGCAAACCCCCCTACCCCCCTTACAACAATTTTTCTTGTTTAGTCAAATTTTTTTCTCGCCAAACCCCTAAAACGAGATTCAACTAAACTGATCAATTGTCGGTTAATCACAGTCAACAATACACTCTACAAAGAATGATTGCAACTACAATTTTTGTTTAAACCCTTGTTAAAATTTGATGAATTATCAAACTTTTTATCCTGAAATTATCTAACACGCCTAACAAAACTTGTTAGTTTTTAGTGAAAATATGTTAGCTTTGTCAGGATTGAACTACAAAGCATTTTTAATGATTTATTATGTTTGTTTGGACCAAACTACATTTTCATTAAAAATTTTTTGCATCATATATACATTAAAAATTTGATGTACATAACAACTTTTATTATATATCTCAGGACAAAATATGCTC